TAAATTGAATAATTAAGAACTGGAAATAGTCCTTCTTTTTATTGTTGTTTGAATACAATAACAAGGATTTTATTTTTTGGTTTCAAATCAAATACAAAAAAATAATTTTTCTATGGTTCGGCGGTGTGGTTCATTGGAACAAAAAAAGGGCCCGGCTGGGTACTGACCAGGCCAGGCCGTGGAAGTGGAAATCAAAAAAGGCCCTGTTGAATGAAATTAAAGAGATATTCTTTTCTTTCTTTTTTTTTTTTCTATTTCGATTCGAGATATCTCTTTCGAATCCTTTCTTTATTTTAATTTTATAGATTTTAATTTTATAGAAATCGAATTGCTGATAAAAGTTGTATCTATTTCTATAATAGAATACAAACGAAAATAAAAAAAAAATCAATCCTATAAACTCTATTTCTATAAGCTATATAATAAATTGATTGATATTATATAATCAATTTATTTATATACTAAATATTTCTATAATATAGAAAGTCAAATAATATACTAAAATAATATAGTATTATAGAAAGTAAAGATTGAAAATAAAGTAAAGAGGGTCTTTTTTCAAGCATTATTTTTTTGTACTCTAACATAGTAATTCTTTTTTTTTTTCAATTAGGAGAGATGGCTGAGTGGCTTAAAGCGTCGGATTGCTAATCCGGTGTACGAGTTATTCGTACCGAGGGTTCGAATCCCTCTCTTTCCGTTTACGTCGATGGCTTGGTATCTTTCAAATTCGAATTCGAATTTAGCGAACATTTTTGCTTTTTTGTAATAATAAAAGCTGCGGAATAGATAAAATCCTAAGAACACTTATAAGAATAAAGCAAAGAAAAACTTCTTATTTTTTATTCTTCGCGTCCGGGATTACGTCCTGGATCATTAGATAGGAATCCGAAGATGAAGAGAGAAACAAAGAATATCACTACGGTGTAAACAAAGAGTTTGAGAGTAAGCATTACACAATCTCCAAATCGTTTTTTGGGGGAAAAGGAAAAAGAGAATAGATTCTCTATTTTTATACTACATATCCGATTTTGACACCAAGAAATTAAGTTCTTTTTAGAATTTCTATAAATATTTCAGAAATTAAAACAATTAGACTTCCATTTTGTGGTGGGCTCTAATATGGTTTTTCAGTGAAAAAAGGTCAGAATCAGTAAATGCGGGGACGGGTCAAAATAGATCCTGGCTCCCCAAGAATTTCATTTTTTGAATTGCGGGTTCGTTCATATTGTAAGACTCATCTGATCTTATCAATTGTTAGAATTTTTTTTCTCGAACTCGAATAAATCATGAATTTTTCTAGGACAGTATTAAAGATCTCATCGAAAACTTACAGCAGCTTGCCAAACAAAGGCTAAGAGAAAAAATAGAACGGGTATTACTGGCATAACATCTACAATTGGATTCAAAAAAGCGTAGGCCTCGGGCAATTTGGCAAATAAAAAACTACTCGAATAAAGGTAAGAATTAAGACAGATATAGATCAAACTAAAAATATTAAGCATAACAAACATTTTGTTCTTGGAGATAATTGTATTTTGATTGAGTTATTAATATGTTATTGATATAAGATAAAAATGAAGAAAAGAAAGTAAGGTAAACAAAAAAAAAAGACTTTTTTGAACCGAACCAATCAAAATAAAAATCCTTCAGTTCTCACAAGAGAATAGAAGAAATCATATTTTCATACAATATCTTAATTGAATTCTATGTAATGATCAAGAAATTTGGTTTCATTTTCGATCGACACGTGTCAAAATCGTAACACTAAACCATAATCTAATTTTAGGGATTTGGACTTGAATTGACGAACAACCAATACCAATATTAGTCTTTATTAGTACCGAATCGAAATTGAAATGGGGCGTGGCCAAGTGGTAAGGCAACGGGTTTTGGTCCCGGTATTCGGAGGTTCGAATCCTTCCGTCCCAGAGCGGACAGAATCAAAATGATCTTTTTGATCAACCTTCTTAAGAGTATAATTTTTGATAAAATGTACTTCTTGTTTCTAATTTTGTTTCTAATTTTGAAAAATTCTTCTCTGAATCAGATCCTTTTTCACAAATTGAATTCAATTCAAATAATACGAAAATGTAACTGAATGCATTTGTAATCCAGGTAAGATGGGAACATCGATCACAAGAGTTTTAATTCACAAAAAAGTTGGATGGGCGTTTTAGCGTATGCCCCTCCCTTTCACTTTCATATTTCAGTTCGTTTCTTAGAAAAGCCTTACGCCCCATATCCATATCTAGTTGAATTTTCAAGGATCCATTCGAAATAGAAATCCAAAAGCCTCTATATTTCCTATTGAATTCGGGATTAAGTTTCTTAAGACTAGGTTAGGTTAAAATAAAAAAAAATAGGAAAGGAAAGGATGACTTAATCTGGACCCTTTTGGCTTTGTATCTATACAAAATAGTCTAGCATCCCGTAAAATAGGATCTTTTTTTTTTTATTTACATCCCCCCAGAATGAATTGGGCGTAGGAGTAGATAAGAGTTAGTGAGCAATGGAAGATATCGATTTCAATATCTGTGTCTGTCCAAATCTCATTAACCAATAATCCAGTTCCATACGGAATGGATTTTCTTTGACCCTCATTTTTATTTTTAGGTATTTTGTCTTTGGTTTTAATGAATAATTGTAAATCGCTGGAAAAGCAATTTAGACGGGGGTGATTCATACATCCTAGCCAAAGAGACTACGCATAAATTGAGGAAATGCTTATACACATGGATTGCTATTTTTCTATTTCAGTGATAACGTTCTTTCGCCTTTTTTTTTTAAAGATTTGCGAGCCCTTACCTTACTCTTAAATATTTAACATACAATATACATAATTATTTCCAATGAAAATTGTTCAGTCTAATCTGATAGATATGGAAATCGCCGATTTTTTGCAATTCTGATTTGATCTTTCAGGATTCAGGATGAAAGAATAACAACCTAAATATTCCCTTTCGTTATTCTTTTGTATCCAATCTACGAAAAAAAAAAAAGAAATTTTCTTTTCGATCTATCTATTTGTTTTAAATCATTGATGGTTCCGATTCCGTTCAAGGCGAATATAGATTTCTCTCTCTTATGATAATCAAATACAATCCTTCGTAAAACAGTAAAACTTTAGTCAAATGCAAATGGTCATGCCGAGGGAGGAAATTTTTTCAATTAAATAGTTTTAATGTTTCGTATTGGTCCTTGGTACTCGAAGAAGTGTAAGATTGTTGAATCGATTCTATCGAATCATTTGAAGATGCAACGGGGATTCAAAAAGAATTTAACTGATTTTTTTAGTCGTCTTATTTATAAATAAATAAATATTGCATTCATACAATAAAATAGAGGGTTAATTTGAATTCTTATTGAGGCCTCTTCTTCATAAATTAACTATTCACTTCATATAGACGGAAAAAAAGAAAAAAGACTGTGTATCGGCCGAAGCAATGACTATTCATGATTCCATAATTGAATCAATTACATACCGGTTCCAAACTATAGAAATGTTATGGTAAAACTTCGTTTGAAACGATGTGGTAGAAAGCAACGTGCGACTTGAAGGACATGATCCGCTATGGATTTTTTTACATCCACTGTTTTCGATTTTATATGAATGGGCTCTTGGCTCGACATCCTTTGTTCTGTTCTATTAGAATCCTCATTTTTTGTTGGGTTATAATGTAAATAGTACATGATGGAGCTCGAGTAGAAAGTATTTATTCATTTCTCAGAGGCAAGGATCTAGGGTTAATATCAATCAATAAGTTGGAAAAAACTTCGTAAGTATATTTTCGATATAGAAATCGAAAGGATCTGATTCAAGCAATTTTTAAATCCAAAAGCAAAAGGAAAATTTGTTGGAATTGGGAAAACTCTTTCGATCAAAAGTGTATCATGCAGGAATCAATTGTTCATATGATTCTTTGATAGAAAGAAATCAAAAAAAGGGGTGTGTTGCTGCCATTTTTAAAACATTAAAAATCACCGAAGTAATGTCTAAACCCAATGATTCAAGGCAAAGATAGCGGATCCTGGAACAAGGAAATACCGTTTTCAATTGTCTCAACAATTAGTCAGAATCAAGAATCCAAAAATAGATTCGAAACGAGACAAAAAAGGGGGTTCGAGACCACTCAAAAAAGAAAATCCGTAGGCATTTGCTTTTGTTTTGGGCTGTTCGAAAGTTATCCAACTTGAGTTATGAGAGTACGAATGCTTTCTTTTTCATTTTCATTTTTTAAAAAGAAAAAGAAAGAAGCACTTAAATTTCTAATTGATTTGGTTAGTTTATAGATCTATTTGACATTCTAATTCTCTACGGAGACAGAACTTCTAATCATTTTTTCTCGAGCCGTACGAGGAGAAAACTTCTTATACGTTTCTAGGGGGGATATTGTTCATCTATATCTATCCCAATGAGCGGTTTATCGAATCGTTGCAATTGATGTTCGATCCCGAAGAGAAGGAGGAGATCTTCGGAAAGTGGGTTTTTATGATCCGCTAAATAATCAAACCCATTTAAATGTTCCTGCTATTCTATATTTCCTTGACAAGGGCGCTCAACCTACAGGAACTGTTCATGATATTTCAAAGAAGGTAGGGGTTTTTACAGAACTTAGTCTTAATCACACGAAATTCAATTAAGGCATAGAACAAAAAAAAAGGGTGTGGATGAGTCCTATATAGTTTTGGATAATTTTTTCTTTCCTACCCCCCCCTTTTTTTTGTTCTATTCATACCTATTTATTATTTCGATTTAGAATTCCTACCATAGAATATCATATTCTATAAGTATAAGGACAAAAATCGATTCTCTTGCTAGAATTTGATTGATATAAGATGCATATAAAAAAGATAAAGGAAAAGGAAATACAATGAATTAATTGGATCTGGAAATAGCAAAAATGGAATTACCTGAAACCTGACGAGGGATTAAGCTTGTTTATTTTACTTAATATTCATTGATTGAATAAACCCAAGATTTCTTCCTAGTTTTTTCGGAATTTATTCTTTCAACTACACTTCTTTTCTATCTATTTGTATCTATGTTTATTATCTATGGAATGCAAATTCAGTATCAAGTACTTTTTTTTTTTTTTTAGATTTTTTTTTCAAGTATTTATATATTTATATTAAGTATTACTTAATTTTTTTATTTATCTAATTCTTTATATATTTTTATTTATTTTATTTTCTATTTAATTTTATTTTGATTTGAATTAAATTAATAAAGAATTAACTTTTTTTGTTCTCGCCATTGTATTTTTTGTATTATTTTCTCAACCTTCATATTCAACATTCACCGTCATATTGACAAGAGTGTATCGAACAAATATAATTCGATCGTGGATAACTGGAGCTATTTATCTCCGTCCCATAGGTTTTTTTTATGTTCAGAATCGATTATAAATTTTTTTATTAAATTTGTTGCTAGTTTACTATTTTGATTCCGTTGTGCAATTCAATCGCTTTTATTTATTTTTATTCCGATTGTATCTACCCATTCGAATTATTCGGGTTGCTAACTCAACGGTAGAGTACTCGGCTTTTAAGTACGGCTAGCATCTTTTACACATTTCTATGAAGCAAAGGATTCGTCCAGATCTTGGGGAGAGTTTGTAAGACCACGACTGATCCTGAAAGGAATGAATGGAAAAAACAGCATGTCGTATCAATCGAGAATTTTGAGAATATTTTATTCTTATTCAATCGATACAAAACCAAGTTTTAATTCTTGGCGCGGAACAAAAGAAATTGAATTCAAAGTTGGGTCGAATGAATAAATGGATAGAGCCCTAGGGTTCCAATTATCGGGAAACGAAAAGGAACGAGAAACAAAAAGGAACGAGCTTCTGTTCTTAATTTGAATGATTCCCCGATCTAATTAAACGTTAAAAAGATATTAGTTCCTAACACGGGGAAAGGGTTTCCCATGAGTGGATTATCGATTTATTTAATGAATCCTAAGTATTAGTTAGTCCCTATTATGGGTCAAAGATGAATGTGTAGAAGAAGCAGTATATTGATAAAGATAGTTTTTTCCAAAATCAAAAGAGCGATTGGATTGAAAAAATAAAGGATTTCTAACTTTTATACTATAACAAACATAAACCAATTTAATTAGTCAATTAAATGGAAAATGAGAGGATAGAGAATCCGGTGATGAGTCGACTCGTTTTCAAGGTATCTATTTTTTTTTTACTACAATACTTTGTTTTCGCTGTATCGCACTATGTATCATTTGATCATCCAATAAATCCCTTACCTTCGGTTTCAATCTAATTTCAAATGGAGGAATTTCAAGTATATTTAGAACTAGATAGATCTCAACAACACGACTTCCTATACCCACTTCTTTTTCGGGAGTATATTTATGCACTTGCTGATGATCATGGTTTAAATAGATCGACGATTTCATTGGAAAATGTGGGTTATGAAAATAAATCTAGTTCACTAAGTGTGAAACGGTTAATTACTCGAATGTATCAACCGATTTATTTGAGTATTTTTTTTAATGATTCTAACCAAAATCAATTTTTTGGGCACAACTATAATTTTTATTCTCAAATTATATCAGAGGTATTTTCAGTCATTGTGGAAATTCCATTTTCCCTAGGACTAGTAGCTTCTTTAGAAGGGAAAGAAATAGAAAAATCTTATAATTTACAATCAATTCATTCAATATTTCCTTTTTGCGAGGACAAATTCTCACATTTAAATTATGTGTTAGATGTACTAATACCCCACCCCATTCGCCCCGAAATCTTGGTTCAACCCCTTCGCTACTGGGTAAAAGATGCCTCCTCTTTACATTTATTACGGTTCTTTCTCCACGAGCATTTTCATTGGAATAGTCTTATTATTCCAAAGAACTCCATTTCCATTTTTTCAAAAAGGAATCCAAGATTCTTATTCTTTCTATATAATTCTCATGTATATGAATATGAATCCATCTTCTTTTTTCTCTGTAACCAATCTTCTCATTTACGATCAACATCCTCTGGAGTCCTCGTTGAGCGAATATATTTCTATAGAAAAGTCGAACATCTTGTCGAAGTCTTTTCTAATGATTTTCAGGACATCTTATGGTTGTTCAAGGATCCTTTTATGCATTATGTTAGATATAAAGGAAAATCCATTCTGGCTTCAAAGGATACGCCTCTTCTGATGAGTAAATGGAAATATTACCTTGTCAATTTATGGCAATGGCATTTTCGCGTGTGGTCTGAACCAGGAAGGGCTCATATAAACCACTTAGACAAGCACTCTATCAACTTTCTGGGCTATCTTTCCAGTGTGCGATTAAATCTTTTGGTGGTACGGAGTCAAATGCTAGAAAATTCATTTATAATAGATAATACTATGAAGAAGGTCGATACAACCGTTCCAATTATTCATCTGATTGGATCATTGACTAAGGCACGGTTTTGTAATGCGTTAGGGCATCCCATCAGTAAGCCGACCTGGGCCGATTTCGCGGATTCTCATATTATCGACCGA